TTACGGTAGCAGTCCTCTTTGTAATCTTACATGACAGCTTTCGAAGCAAGCTAGCCAACAAGTGAGATAGAAAGCTCGCATTTTAGGGCCAATTAGGCCAATGGCAATCCAAGAGTCCATTACAGCCAGCGAGCTAGTTTAAGAGAGAAGGGCATCTATTTATCTTCCTTTTGTCTTGGATCGAGAAAGAGTGATAGGTTGCATTACTTACTAATGACATCTCTTGTGCTAATCTTTTAGATCCAATTGCAGGCCTAAGGCCAGTTGCGTTCCCTGGAGATGGAGTTGGAGTCGTAGGCCCATAACCTTTTTTGCCCCTACAGTTCCAATCCAATAAACTCTTACATACCAAAAAAGGTATGATTCACCCTATATAGAGAGGAAATAAAAGGGATTACCGAAAGTGGTGAGTGCTAAGCGCTTTTCATGTCGTGTCAGACCATTTGCTCTCGATGACAGGCCCATTTAAGTTGCCTTTTTTTCATCGCTATTTAGTCTTGAGTTTCCTGTCCTGTACTTGACTTTGGGTAATTCATCTAGTGGAGTGCCCCGGCGGTTCTAATTAGAATCTAATCTCTCTAGTACGACTTCCTGTAAGCCAGTGCTTTGACCTATTCTCTCTATTGCTAAAAATGCTTTACCAGGCCAATGGCAGTTATCTCGCTTCTGCTAAGGTCCATAGATAGACTAGACTGATACGGAGAAAATATATACTTAGTGACTATTATGAAGAATAAAAGGAAGGGTCTGAGGAGGCTTTCTAATTAGAAGAAGGGAATGAATGGGGATGGGCTCTGTTGCCGATATTTCTCCTTAAGTCTAATAGAGGTATGGCGGCTAGGGCAGAAAAAGGAAAGCAAAACAGTTTTCTAGTAAGACCAATCGTTTGAGAGTTGGAGGGCTCACATTAACACCAGTGCCTAATACTATAAACTAACCCTTATAAAGAGCGTAACGGACTAGGGGGACTATCAGTTCTAGTTTCCCCTTATTTGCGAGACGCCCTTTACAAGCGCAGGAGTCGTGCAAGGCTAAGAAAAGAAGCACTGGCGTTACTGGCGAAGGACTCATCACTCTCAGGGCATGGAAAACTAAGGGGGCGCAGGCTTCCAGGTTTTTTTAGATGATTAGTAGGGCTGGGCTTATTTGTGGTAAATTTTTTATAGGGCACAACCAAGAGGGCTGAAGCTGTCTTAGGCATCCCTACGAATGAATACTTCTCCTCGCTCGGGACATAATATAGGTCGCTTGCTTGCGGCTGGCTTGCAAGAGAGCTTCCCACTTGAACTGGGGACCTTTGATAACTCGTAGGACTTAGATAACGGGGTACATTGAAAGACCGGATCGAGGGGACACTGAATACTTTTATGCTTACCGGTAATCGCGCTTCCTTTAGCGTAGACCACCCTTTATTTAGTTTATATTGGATTGAATTAGCAAAGTAGCTTGCTTCCCGGGTGTCGGTATAGTCCGGGCAGCTCGCTCATCTCATAGAAATAGCGGTAAATCAACTGAGACTAAACCATCAGATGGTTTAGTAGTAGCTTCAAGTCCTGGAAATGAATTCACTTCAACAGTTGAATTAGAAAGTACTCTAAATGAAAGATTTATAGTCTAAGTAGCTGTCTCGGACTATGAAACTCCAGGTAATGAAAGACTTGCTCTAGTAGCGGAATCCATTCTAGTAGTACTTACAATGAAAGAACAGAACTTTCTCTAGTAGAGAATATTTCACATTTAGTAAATACTAAATAGTAATAGTAGCACTTCTTGTAATTATAGTAGCTCTTGCTATTTATCCGAGTATGAATTTCTTTGACTTTTCTTTATTTTAGCTCTTTCTCATACGAGAATCCAAGTCAAGTGATGCTGATCTGTTCTCAGTAGGAGAAGAGTTCCCGGGAAAGGAGTAGTAATAGAAGGCTGTTGATGATGCCTTTATAGTGACTTCTGTAGCTATATTCTTTCCTTTGGTTAACTAGGATAGATGGATGGGCCTTGAGCCTTGCTTCACATTCACAGAGCAGATTCGTTTGCAGGACTCGTGAAAAGAGAAAGAGAAGAGCTGAGTCCAGTCCTGCCCTCTTCCATCTAGGCTTCTCTTCTAACTAGCCCTTCGTTCACCACCGAGTGAAGAGTCGATTTTAAAGTTTCTTTATTAAAGAAAGAAATCGGGTTGCTACGAAAAAGACGGGGGTTTAGCGAGTGGATCGATTTTCTCTCACCTCTTAGAAAGCACTCACTAAGTTACTTACGGAATCTCAAATCGGGGCACTGCATCCATCCAATGAAATCTTTTTCATCATATATATTATTGGAATAATAACGCGTTTTCTTTTAAGAATGCATCTAGTTCCATCTTTTTTGCGCCAAAACGGCCAGGGCGCACAGAGGTGTGCCCAGTTCAATGCTCAAAAATGCGGCGGTTTACCCGCTTTCCTTTCGGTCAGCTGCCCCTCAACCGCGGCCGAAAGCCTTCTCCTTGCTTCTCGACCACGGC